TTACAGTATAACACTGTAAATAAATTTAAATTCACAAAAAAAATCACATTTTGCTTAGTACTAACCTATTGTCGTAGGTATGTAGGTCTTTTTAGTTTTGGGGTTGACTAAAAAGTTTCGCGTACTGATTAGACGGACATTGGGGGGTAGGGGGGTTATCCAAAATAAAATTAGATAATATTCAAAATTTATATTATTCGAAAAACTAGCTCCGGGGGGAAACAGGAAATAGAATATATCCCTTGTTCAAGAGGGAAAAAAATGTTATGTCCTTACAACATGAATATTTTATCCGCGGTTTTATAAGTTTATCACTCTACATTTGCAGTGCATGCTCAGGTTTTAGGCCGTTAGTGCCGACTCAAGACTTTATGGGGGATTGACTTCACAGAGAAAAAAAAAATATGAATGCAGTCCAGATCAGTTCTGCTGATCATGGGCCATCTAGTACAGTAAGCATTTTACCAGAGGCCTCTTTAAAAGAAATGATAGAAACTCTACTATCAATGTTCATAGATTCAAACCAACTGCCTGTATAGATAATAGAAAGACACTCTACAATTGAAGTCCTTGAAGTTTCGAAACGAGGATCGTAGGGGGCGGGTTGGTGATTTCTCGCCTGAGGGTTAGGTTAAAAATCCTAATAATACCAAAACAAAGACGTTTGGCAAGTAGATGAATGCACTATTAAGCATAATATGTCGCCGCGTTACAAAAATTACGGGAAAATAAGTCAAGAGGTAGTTTAGAGCCCAGAATTTTGGCTTTGGGTGCCAGTGGCGGAAGTGAAAATCTTTCCCTTTTGAAGCAATTTTTTGTGTGCACAAAATTTTATTTAGTGTTTTGACGATTTTTTCCCCACGTTAAGTGTTTATGGTAAGTAAATATTGGCGGCACCTGGTAACATTGGGGAGGGGGTAAGGTTTTCCTCATTTTGTTAATAGTTTATTTTTGGCGGTGCTCGGGTACACCTGGAGAAGGTGGTTAGCCCTCGGCTTCGGCTTACAAGACCGATGTTTTATTTAAACTATCTGGGTATCATTTTATAAGTTTGTTTTCTCATAACCCAATTAGTGGGATTAAGATAATGAAGAGTAAGAAATAGATGACTGAGGCGACTTGTCCAATTTCAGTAAATGGGGGTTCAACTGGTATTCCCCCAATTCAAGTTAGAATAAGGGTGTTTGCTACTAGAAGTCAAAATAGAATTTGGGATGTAGAGCGGAACATTAGACTTCGTTGTTTTGATGTATGCAGTATTGGGATAAATATAAGAATTAAGATTGATATTAGGAGCGCAATAACTCCTCCTAGTTTATTTGGAATTGACCGTAAGATGGCGTAGGCAAATAAGAAGTACCACTCCGGTTTAATATGAGGGGGTGCTATTAGTGGGTTTGCGGGAATAAAGTTTTCTGGGTCCACTAGTAGATTTGGTACAACGAGGGCAATTAATACTAAGGTGAGAAGTGCCAGTAAGAAGCCTAATAGGTCTTTATAAGAAAAATACGGGTGAAAGGAGACTTTATCTTGGTTGGAGGGGATTCCTGTTGGATTGTTTGATCCGGTTTCGTGTAAGAACAATAAGTGAATAATACTTATTCCTGCGATTAAGAATGGTAGCAGGAAGTGAAATGCAAAAAACCGTGTCAAGGTAGCTTTGTCTACAGAAAACCCCCCCCAGACTCACTCTACTAGGGAACTTCCTACATATGGGATGGCTGAGAGGAGGTTAGTGATAACTGAAGCCCCTCAAAATGACATTTGTCCTCATGGAAGGACATATCCAACAAATGCGGTGGCTATAACTAGTAGCAGTAGGACTACGCCAATATTTCATGTTTCTTTAAATATATATGATCCGTAGTATAACCCTCGTCCAATATGCAGGTAGATGCAGATAAAAAAGAATGATGCTCCATTGGCATGAATATTTCGTATGAGTCACCCGTGGTTAACGTCTCGACAGATGTGGGCCACGGATGAGAAGGCTGATTGTGTGTCTGCTGTATAGTGTATTGCTAGGAATAGCCCTGTAATAATTTGTGTAATCAGACAAATTCCTAGAAGGGAGCCGAAGTTTCATCAATATGAGATGTTTGATGGCGTTGGCAGGTCAATAAATGAGTTGTTAATAATTTTTAATAGAGGGTGGGTTTTTCGTGTGATGGGGGCCATTGTTTTTGTAGTTGAATACAACGTTGGTTTTTCAGATCAGAGGTCTTGGTTGGAGCCCAGGTAAAAATAATGATATATTTAAGCTTTTTGTTTATAGTTGGTATTTTAGTTGGTTTAATTGCTGTAGCTTCTAATCCATCTCCTTATTTTGCGGCTTTTGGGCTAGTTTTAGCTTCAATTAGTGGGTGTTGTTTATTAGTTGATTTTGGGGTGTCTTTTTTATCTCTTATTTTATTGTTAATTTATTTGGGGGGAATAATGGTTGTTTTTGCATATTCCGCCTCGCTTGCGGCGGAGCCTTATCCTGAGGCATGGGGTAGTTGATCTGTGGCAACATATGTATGTGTTTATGTAGTTTTGTTAATGGCTGGTGGATTGTGGTTTAGTTGTAATTTTTCCATTGAACAATTATTTAGTGGAGGGTGTGTGGATTTTGGGGTTGTTGGACTTGATTGAGGTGGTGTAGGTGGTATATATGGTTTTGGTGGGGGCTTGTTGGTTATTGCTGGCTGAGCTCTTTTGTTGACTTTATTTGTGGTGTTGGAGGTGACTCGAGGGGTGTCTCGCGGTGCATTACGGGCTGTAAGATAGTGTTAAGATTAGTAGGATGTTGATTAAAAATAGTATCATATATATTTTAATCATGCCTGATTGGAAGTTTGTTGTGGTTTTGATAGGTGGCAGAATTTGGTTTGATGCCCCCTTTGGGCCCAGTTTTTCATACCATAATATGTCTGTGATATGGGTTGAGATGTTTTGTCCAAAGTTTAGTTTTATTTTTGGTGTAGTACGGTGTAAAATTATGGGGAAAAAGGCTAATATATTTGAAAAAGTGTGAATAGTTTTATATTTAAGTGAGAAGTTTAAGATGTCTATTGCTATGATAAGTCCGAGTATTGTAACTAAAAGAGCTGTTAATTTTATAATTATTGGTATAGTAAGGGTTTGTGTTTTTATTGGGAGAGTGCAGGCAATGATTATCATGCCAGCAATTATACTTCCTCAGGCTAACCGTGTAATAGAATTAATAATTATGGGGTTATTTTCATTAATGGCTAAAATTGGGAGAGATCGTGGGGTTTTTATTGATGAAAAAAAGATAATTCGGAAGCTGTATACCGCTGTAAAAGAGGTTGCAACAAGGGTAATAACTAGGGCACATGAATTTAGGTTAGAAGTATTTATTGACTCAATAATTGCGTCTTTGGAAAAGAACCCTGAAAGGTATGGTGTTCCTGTGAGTGCCAGGCTTCCAATAGTTAGACAGGTTGTAGTTATTGGGAGTATTTTTTGTAGGCCTCCTATTTTTCGAATGTCTTGTTCATCATTTAAGCTATGGATAATTGAGCCTGAGCATAGGAACAGCATTGCTTTAAAGAAAGCGTGTGTGCAGATATGGAAGAAGGCTAATTGTGGTTGATTTAGGCCAATTGTAACTATTATTAGACCTAGTTGGCTTGATGTTGAAAATGCTACAATTTTTTTAATATCATTTTGTGTCAGAGCACATGTGGCTGTAAATACAGTTGTTAGGGCCCCAAGGCATAAGCAAATTGAAAGGGCAGTTTTGTTTTGCTCTATTATTGGTTGAAATCGGATTAGTAAAAAAATACCGGCTACTACTATTGTGCTAGAGTGAAGTAAGGCTGAGACTGGTGTTGGGCCTTCTATGGCAGCGGGTAGTCAAGGGTGAAGCCCAAATTGGGCGGATTTTCCCATAGCTGCTAAGATTAACCCAAGGAGTGGGAGGATTGACTCTTTGTTAAATAAAATAAATATTTGTTGAAATTCTCAGGAGTTTGTACTTATGGAAAAATATGCTATGCTTAAGATAAAGCCAATATCCCCAATTCGGTTATATACAACTGCCTGTATGGCGGCAGTGTTAGCATCTGCTCGGGCATGTCATCAGCCAATTAGTAAAAAGGACATAATTCCTACACCCTCTCATCCAACAAACAATTGAAATATATTGTTGGCAGATACTAGAATTATTATTGCTAACAGAAATGTTAGCAAGTATTTAAAGAAGCGGTTTACTTCCTGGTCTGAGTGTATATATCAGATTGCGAACTCCAAAATTGATCATGTAACAAATAAAGCAATTGGTATAAATAGAACTGAATATTGGTCGATTTTAATGCTTGATGAGATGTTAAAGTTGTAAATTGTTATTCATGAAAAGTTGATTATTGTTGATTCTAACCCCGAGTTTATAAAGATTAACATTGGTAGTAGGCTTAATAAGAAGGAGCGTTTTAGCGAGGTTTTTACTGTTATTGGCCATGTTTTAGGTGTTTTTATTAGAGCCGATGATGCTAGTGGAATAATTAAAAAAATTAGGGATAGTATAAATGATGAGTTAAATATTAGTATTTGGTTCATAACTTTTACTTGGAGTTGCACCTAGAGTGTTTGGCCCCTAAAACCAGTGGATTACTATTATCCTTTAAAAGTTAAGAAGGCTAAAGATTTTAACTTTAGGGCCAGATAATTAGCAGTTTCTGTATTTCATAATCCTTCTTGGTGCACAGAAAGAGTTTAACTTTCATTTTTAGAACCACAATCTAATATTTTTTTAAATTATATGCACATGAAAATGTTCCTGAGATAAGAGCTGGTTTTAGGATAAATAGGAGAATTGGTGTCAGATGTATAGTTATGAGAAAATGCTCTCGGGTATATGAGGGGTTTATAGGGGCAAGGTGATTAGGAGTTGGGCCTCGTTGTGTTATTAAAAACATATAAAGCGTGTACGAGGCTGTAATTAGGGTTCCTGTCCCTGTAATTAAGATAGTTCAAGGGGATCAGTTAAATAGGGATACCATAATTGTCAGTTCCCCTCATAGGTTTATTGAGGGGGGGAGTGCTATATTAGATAAATTTGTAATAAGCCACCAGGTGGCTATGAGTGGGAGTGTTGCTTGAGCTCCACGGACTAATAATAAAGTTCGACTGTGGGTTCGTTCATAATTCATGTTTGCCAGGCAAAATAGGGCAGATGAGATTAAGCCGTGTGAAATTATTAAAATAACAGCTCCTGTAATGCTTCATGGTGTTTGAATTATAATAGCGGCGATTACGAGGCCTATGTGGCTTACAGATGAGTATGCAATAAGTGATTTTAAATCTGTCTGTCGTATACAGATCAGGCTTGTTATTACTACACCCCATAAGGCCAAGACCATAAATGGGTATGATATTTCTTTTGTTATTGGAACTAGAATGGTTGTAATTCGAATAATTCCATATCCACCTAGTTTAAGTAAAACAGCTGCTAAGATTATTGACCCGGCTACGGGTGCCTCTACATGAGCTTTTGGTAATCATAGGTGGGCTCCGTAAAGTGGTATTTTTACTATAAATGCTAGTAAACAGGCCAGCCATAAGATTTTGGTTGTATAGTTTTGTGGTATTATTGGTTCTATAACATTAAATAAAGCAAGAGATAGTGACCCGATGGAGTTTTGAAGTACAAGAAGTGCGACAAGTAGAGGTAAAGAGCCTGCTAAGGTGTAAAATAAAAAATATGTGCCTGCGTTTAGTCGTTCGACTTGGTTCCCTCATCGTGTGATAATAATAAGAGTTGGAATTAGGGTGGTTTCAAAGGCAATGTAGAATATAATTAATTCTGTTGAAGAGAAAGCAATAATTAGGGATATTTGTAATAGTGTTAGTATAATCAGGTAAGTTCGTTGTCGAGGGAGCGGGTTGTTTTTTAAGTGTTTTTGGCTGGCTAGGGTTATTAGTGGAAGAAGTCAGCATGTAAGCACCAGTAGTGGTGATGAGATTGAGTCTACGGATATTAATATGTTTGTAAAGTTTGAAAATTCAAATGGAAGGTTTAATCATGTTAAGCTTATTATTGCAATAATGGAACTGTTTACCACAAAGTGGGCCCATAGTCATTTTGGGTTTGCTAATCATGTTAAGGGGAGTAATATTATGGTTGGAATTAAGACTTTTAGCATTGTAGGAGATTTAGGTTTTTAAGGTGGTCTGTCCCATGAGTTCGTGTTGTGGCTACTATAAGGGCAAGACCGGTGCTGGCTTCACATGCAGATAGGGTTAATAGTAGTATCGGAATTAAAAAATGGTAACTTGTATTTATTTGCGTTGTTCAGGTAGCTATTGCAATAAATATTGCTAATATTATTCCCTCCAGACATAGTAGGGCAGATAAAAAGTGTGTTCGGTGTAGTATTAGTCCAGTAGTACTTAGTGCAAATGCTGATATGGCCATAAATAAGGTTGATAACATAAAGTATTTTTGGGATGAACCAAAATTTACTGAGTCGAAATCAGTATTCTTATTTAGATTAAATACTTATTCAGCCCATTCTAGGCCTCCTTGTGCCCATTCATATATTAGGCCAATTGTTAGGATAAGAAGGATAATTGTTGATCAAAATAGTGTGTTTACTGGGTGCATTTGTGATGCTCATGGAGTTGGCAATAATAGAGCAATTTCTAGGTCAAATAGTAAGAATAGAATGGCAATTAAGAAAAATCGGATTGAAAATGGTAGGCGAGCTGAGCCAACTGGGTCAAAACCGCACTCATAGGGAGATAGTTTTTCTGTATCTGGGCTATTTAGTGGTAATCAAAAACTAACCATAATGAGGGCCGTGGATAATGCTAATGAAAAAATTAATATAAGCGTGATTAAGTTCATTGTCTTTTCTTAGGTGTTAACTAAGATCAAATGATTGGAAGTCATTTATACTGATTGTACTAAAAAGACATGACCCTCATCAATAAATAGACACATACAGGAATAGTCACACTACGTCTACAAAATGCCAATATCATGCTGCTGCTTCAAAGCCAAAGTGGTGACCTGAGGTAAAGTGAAATTTAACTTGTCGAAGGAGGCAGACTAATAGAAATAGAGAGCCAATTATTACGTGTAGGCCATGAAACCCTGTTGCGACAAAAAAGGTTGATCCATAAATTCCATCTGCAATTGTAAAAGGGGCCTCGTAGTATTCCATGGCTTGAAGGGCTGTAAAATATAGGCCTAGGATAATAGTTAAAAATAAGGACTGAATGGCCTCTTTTCGGTTTCCTTGTATAATACTATGGTGAGCCCATGTCACTGTCACACCGGAGGCTAGAAGTACGGCGGTGTTTAGTAGAGGAACTTCAAAGGGGTCTAATGGTGTAACTCCTGTTGGTGGTCAACATTCTCCTAGCTCTGGGGTTGGGGCAAGACTTGAATTGTAGAATGCCCAGAAAAAGCCTAGAAAAAAGAACACTTCTGAGGTAATAAATAAGATTATTCCATATCGGAGCCCTTTTTGGACGGGCAAGGTGTGGTGTCCTTGAAATGTACCTTCTCGAACAACATCGCGCCATCATTGGAGTATAGTTAATAATATGATGATGAGTCCTAGTGTTATTAGGGTGGTTGATCCAAAGTGGAATCATATTGCTAGGCCAGAGGTTAATAGAAGTGCTGCGATAGCACCTGTGAGTGGTCAAGGGCTTGGGTCTACTATGTGGTAGGCGTGTGCTTGGTGTGCCATTAGACATTTTCTTGTAAATATAGGCTTAATAATAGAACAAAGACATAAGCTTGAATTATGGCTACTGCAATTTCTAGCAGTGTTAGTAATAATAGAATAATTATTGTTATAATAGAAACTGAAGGTATTAGAGGCATTAGAACTAGTACTGCTGTTGAAATTAGCTGAATTAATAGGTGTCCGGCTGTGAGGTTAGCTGTTAGTCGTACTCCGAGGGCTAGTGGTCGAATAAATAGGCTAATTGTTTCAATAATAACCAGGATTGGGATTAGAGGGGTTGGAGTCCCTTCTGGTAACATGTGCCCTAGGGCGTGGGTTGGTTGATTTCGAAGTCCAGTAAGGACTGTGGCCAATCATAGTGGAACAGCAAATCCTAAGTTTAGGGATAGTTGAGTTGTTGGGGTAAATGTGTATGGCAGAAGGCCTATAAGGTTTATAGTAATTAAGAATATTATTAGGGCAGCAAACAGGAGGGATCAGCTGTGCCCTTTAATGTTAATGGGAAGTATAAGTTGTTTTGTGAACATGCTAAAAAATCAGGTTTGAGTAGTTCATAGTCGGTTACTTAATCAGTGGTTTGTTGTTTTATGAAATAGCAATCATGGGAGCAAGAGGGCCAGAGTTATCAGGGGGGTTCCAAATATGACAGGGCTTATAAATTGATCAAAAAAGCTTAAGTTCATGGTCAGTCTCATGGGTGTATTTTTTCTTTTTTTGTGCTTTGAGGTGTTGGTTCATTTTGAAGTTTAAAATTGTTGATTTTGGCTGTTAAAATGGTTAGGTAAATAATTCATGATATTAGGAAGATAGTAAATCATGGGCCAGGGTTTAGTTGTGGCATGTCATTAAGGGTGGTTGGTTTTCACCGGTCTTTAGCTTAAAAGGCTATTGCTTCTCCATGAAAGCTTCTTAATGATAGCTCTAGTATAGATGAAGATCATTTCTGGAAGAAGTTTAATGATGTTGCTTCTACAACAATTGGTATAAAGCTATGATTTGCTCCACAGATTTCTGAGCACTGTCCATAAAAAACCCCTGGGCGGGATGCGATAAAAGTTGTTTGGTTTAGTCGCCCAGGGATGGCATCTGTTTTTACACCTATGGAGGGGACGGTTCATGAGTGTAGTACGTCTTCTGCGGAGATAAGTATTCGGATTGGTGATTCTATTGGGATAACTATTCGGTTGTCTACTTCTAAAAGACGAAATTGCCCAGGGGACAGGTCTTGAGTAGGCAACATGTACGAGTCAAATACTAAGTCTTCATAGTTTGTAAACTCGTAAGTTCAGTACCATTGGTGGCCAATTGCTTTAACTGTTAGATGGGGGTCGCTGATCTCGTCTATTAAATATAAAATTCGTAGAGATGGAAGGGCAATGACGATCAAGATAATTGCTGGTATGACTGTTCATACTATTTCAATTTCTTGGGCGTCTATGGCATTAGTATTTGTTAGCTTTGTGGTTATTATTGTTGTAATAATGTAAAGTACTAGTGTGCTGATCAAAAAGACAGCTATTAATGCATGGTCGTGAAAGTGTAGTAGTTCTTCTATGATCGGAGATGCTGCGTCCTGAAAGCCTAGTTGTGACGGATGTGCCATATAAGATATACAAGATTTAAACTAGTAATTAGGTCTTGACAAGGCCTTGTAATTTTTTTACTAATATCTTAAGAAAGTGGTAGATTGGTTATACAGTTGACTTGAAATTAACTTAGGGGGGTTCGATTCCCTCTTTTCTTGTTAAGTAATTCGAGCTTGTACGAATGATGGCTCTTCAAATGTGTGATAGGGTGGGGGGCATCCGTGTAACCACTCAATATTTGTGGGTGTGAGCTCTGTTGTTATTACTTCTCGTTTTGATGCAAATGCTTCTCAGATAATAAATATTATTATAATCACCGCAACAAGTGAAATTAAAGACCCAATTGATGAGATTGTGTTTCAAAGGGCATATGCGTCGGGGTAATCAGAGTATCGTCGTGGTATTCCTGCAAGACCGAGAAAGTGCTGTGGGAAAAATGTAAGGTTAACTCCTAGGAATATAACGCCAAAGTGAATTTTAGATCAGGTTGGGTGAAGTGTATATCCGGAGAATAGTGGGAATCAGTGTACAAATCCGCCTATAATAGCAAACACGGCCCCCATAGATAGAACATAGTGAAAATGTGCAACTACATAATATGTATCATGTAGGACAATATCTAATGATGAGTTTGCTAGGACAATGCCTGTTAGTCCGCCTACTGTAAATAAAAAAATAAAACCAAGGGCTCAGAGCATTGCAGCATCTCATTTAATAGAGCCTCCGTGCATTGTTGCCAATCAGCTAAAAACTTTTACACCCGTTGGAATAGCAATAATTATTGTAGCGGATGTAAAATAAGCTCGTGTATCTACATTTAAGTCTACTGTAAATATGTGGTGAGCTCATACGATAAAGCCTAATAGGCCAATTGATATTATTGCTCAGACCATGCCCATGTATCCAAATGGTTCTTTTTTAGCAGAATAATATGTTACAATATGTGAGATCATGCCAAATCCTGGAAGGATTAAGATGTAAACTTCTGGATGACCAAAAAACCAGAACAGGTGTTGATATAGCACAGGGTYTCCTCCGCCAGCTGGGTCAAAAAAGGTGGTATTAAGGTTTCGATCGGTTAATAGTATTGTAATGCCAGCTGCAAGTACTGGGAGAGAAAGAAGTAGAAGAATGGCCGTAATTAATACGGATCATACAAATAAGGGTGTTTGATATTGTGTTATGGAGGGGGGTTTTATATTAATTGATGTTGTAATAAAGTTAATCGCCCCCAGAATTGAGGAGACTCCAGCTAGATGTAGTGAAAAGATTGTTAAATCTACAGAGGCTCCTGCATGAGCAAGATTACCAGCTAATGGGGGGTAGACGGTTCATCCAGTTCCTGCTCCTGCTTCTACGCCTGAGGAAGCCAGTAGTAAAAGAAACGAGGGTGGTAGGAGTCAGAAGCTTATGTTGTTTATTCGTGGGAATGCCATATCAGGGGCCCCAATTATAAGGGGTACCAGTCAATTTCCAAATCCGCCGATTATTACAGGCATTACTATAAAAAAGATTATTACGAAAGCATGAGCAGTAACAATGACGTTATAGATTTGATCGTCTCCAAGGAGGGTCCCTGGTTGGCTTAGTTCGGCCCGGATTAAGAGACTTAAGGCTGTGCCTACTATGCCAGCTCAGGCACCAAAAATTAAGTAAAGGGTGCCAATATCTTTGTGGTTTGTAGAAAATAGTCATCGAGTGATTATCACGGGTAAGATGGCCGAAGCAGGCGCAAGGTTGTAGCCCTTGCTATAAAGGTTAGAGTCCTTTTTTTATCAAGCCCCGTGATGTTCAGCATATAAAATTGCAAATTTTAAAGGGCAAAGTAGCTTTTGCCGGGGCTTCTCCCGCTTTTTTTCCGACAAGCGGGAGAAGTAGATTAAAGCTCGTTGATTGAGTGTTTAGCTGTTAACTAAAAGGTCGTAGGGTCAAAGCCTGCTAATCTAGAAGGCTTTAGCTTAATTAAAGTGTCTGGGTTGCATTCAGAAGATGTGGGGTAGTGTCCTGCAGGTTTTATYAAAGACTAGAAGATTTTAACTTCTGCTTAAGGCTTTGAAGGCCTTTGGTCTATACTATCCTAAGTCCTTAGTTTATTACCAGTAATGCTGGAGTTATTGGTATTATCATTATAGATAATATGATTATTATAGGGATGATTTGTAGATTATTTTTTTCCCGTCAACTCAGGTTTGAGTTTGAGATGTGTGGAGGTGAGGTTATTGAGATTATGTATGATAGGCGTAGGTAGAAGAATAAGCTAAGTAGGGCGGATATAGCTATTGTAATGGATAGTGTATTAAGGTGTTGTTTGGTCATTTCTTGTAAAATTAATCATTTTGGTAAAAATCCGGATGTTGGTGGGAGTCCTCCAAGAGCCATGAGAACGATTATTGTAAAGGCTGCTAGTGTTGGTGTTTTTAGTCATGAGGTTGAAAGCTTGTTTATACTTGTAGAGTTTAAAGCTATTAGTGTCATAAATATAGATGAGGTTAAAATAATATAAACTAATAGGTTTAGTAGTGCCAGATTTGGAGCAAATGGTACAATTATGGTTATTCATCCTAAATGTGCAATGGATGAGTATGCTATAATTTTTCGTATTTGTGTCTGGTTTAAGCCTCCTCATCCCCCAACGACTATAGATGTTAACGCTATTATGATTAGTAGATTTGTGTTTAGTTGGTGGCTTGTCAGGATAAGTAGGGCCATTGGGGCCAGTTTTTGTCATGTTGACAGGATTAAGCATGTTATTATATTTAGTCCTTGTAAAACATCTGGTAGTCATAGGTGAAATGGTGCAACCCCTAGTTTAATTGCTAGGGCGACTGTTAAAATTGTTGTTGATGTGTAGTGGTTTATGTCTATGATTGTCCACTCTCCTGTTATCCATGCGTTTATAATTGTTGAGAACAAAATTAAGGCAGAGGCTATGGCTTGTGTTAAAAAATATTTTGTTGCGGACTCTGTGGCTCGGGGGTGGTGTATTTTGGTTATTAGTGGAATGATGGCTAGTGTATTAATTTCTAGTCCTATTCATGCTAGAAATCAGTGATAACTTGATAATGTGGTAATTGTTCCTACTGCAAGGCTTGATATTAATATAGATAGTGTATATGGGCTCATTAGTAAAAGAAGGGTTTTCGCCAACATGTTTGGGGTATGGGCCCAAAAGCTTAATTTAGCTTATTTTACCTAAAAGATAGTGTAGTGGGTGCACGAGGGGTTTTGATCTCCTAAGGATAGGTTCGAGTCCTATTTTTTTAGTAGGGTATGAGAGGGTTTGAACCTCTATGGGTCACTCTATCAAAGTGGCCCTTATCTTTCAGGCACATATCCTATGATAGGGGGGGAATGCCTATTATTGTAATTGGTAGTGAAATGTGTATAAGGGTTATTACAATTGTGAGAGGCAGAAAGTTTTTTCAGATTAGGTGCATTAATTGATCATATCGGAATCGTGGGTAGGATGCACGGATTCATAAAAATATAATTGACAGTGCTGATGCCTTAAAAATTAGGTTTATTGTTGAGATTTCTGGTTGAATGTGATTTATTGTTGGGCCAAGAAATAGAATAGTTGATAGGGTGTTTATGAGTAAAATGTTGGAGTATTCTGCTAGAAAAAATAATGCAAATGGCCCTCCTGCATACTCTACGTTAAACCCGGATACTAGTTCTGACTCTCCTTCTGTGAGGTCAAATGGGGCTCGGTTTGTTTCTGCTAGGGTTGAGATGAACCATATTGTTGCTATAGGTCATGCCGGGATAACAAATCAGATTGGTTCTTGTGAGGCATTAAAGTTCGTTAATATAAAGCCCCCTGTTATTAGGATAAGGCATAGTAGAATGAGTCCTAGCGTAACTTCATATGAGATGGTTTGTGCTACTGCTCGAAGTGCTCCAACTAAGGCATATTTTGAATTTGACGATCAGCCGGAGCCGAGGATTGAATATACGGCTAAACTAGATATGGATAGAAGAAAGAGAATGCCTAGGTTTAGGTTTGATAGTGTGAAGGGCATAGGTAGGGGAATTCAGATTATTAGCGCTAGAGTTAGTGCTATTATTGGTATAATTAGGAATAGAGTTTGTGATGATGTTGAGGGTCGTACTGGTTCCTTAATAAATAGTTTTAGTCCGTCTGCAATTGGTTGAAGGAGGCCTATTGGTCCTACTATATTTGGCCCTTTTCGTAGTTGTATATATCCTAGTACTTTTCGTTCAACAAGAGTTAAGAAAGCCACAGCTAGCAGTACTGGGATAATGTATAATAGTGGGTTTAGGAGGGCAGATATAATGTACATAGTAAAGAAGAGGATTTGAACCTCTGGTGGAAAGGGCTTAGGTCTTTTGCAATTGCCGGGCTCTGCCATCTTTACTTGTCCTTTGTTTTAAAGGTGTATCTTGTGTGGGCCTTTATTTGCTTTCAGGGGTTGTAGGGGCTTTGCTTGCAAGAGGCCCCATTTTTTCGGTCCTTTCGTACTAGAAAAAATTTCATTATAGATAGAAACTGACCTGGATTACTCCGGTCTGAACTCAGATCACGTAGGACTTTAATCGTTGAACAAACGAACCTTTAATAGCGGCTGCACCATTTGGGTGTCCTGATCCAACATCGAGGTCGTAAACCCACTCGTCGATAGGGACTCTTAGAAAGGATTGCGCTGTTATCCCTAGGGTAACTTGGTTCGTTGATCACTTAGTGGGTCATTTATAATAAATGTTTTAGTTTTTGAAGTGTAATTCTAGATTATCTATCTCGGAGGATATTTTTTCTTCCGTGGTCGCCCCAACCGAAAATTTAAATTATAGTTATACGTTTTTATTTTTTACCTGTTGGCTAGTATTAATGTATAATTAATTTTATATTTAAAGCTCCACAGGGTCTTCTCGTCTTATGTGGTTATCTCCGCTTCTGCACGGAGAGATTAATTTCACTGATTAGACTAAAGAGACAGCTGAGCTTTCGTTTTGCCTTTCATACAGGTCTTTATTTAAAAGACAAGTGATTACGCTACCTTTGCACGGTCATAATACCGCGGCCGTTAAAATCAATCACTGGGCAGGCGGGACCTCTTATACTTATGGGGCAAGAGGCGATGTTTTTGGTAAACAGGCGGAGCTCTTGGTTGCCGAGTTCCTTTTTAATCTTTAAATCTTTTTTAATGCTCCTGTGTTGGGTTAACAATTGTTTTAATGTGTTTTTCTTGTTATTAGGTATTTTATATTGTTAATTATCAGCGACTTTTTCGTTCTGATTTACGCTTGCATGGAGAGAATTTGTTCTTGTTACTCATTCTAGTATAAATTCATCTACTTAGTAGATAGACTTGATATATTTTGTGAATTTAGATTTTTTATTAGTATAATAAGGCGGTTTGTTAAGTTGAGCTTTGACGCTTTCTTGTGGTGGCTGCTTTTAGGCCTACATGGTTTATTTCTTTTATTAATATAATCTTTATTCATTATGTAGGTTGTATCCTTTATTAATAGAGCTGTACCTCTATTAATTAACTTTAAAGTGCTATTTTTATTTTTTAATTAATTAAAGCACTTTAAGCTGAACTAATATTCATTTCTCAAATAACCAGCTATCACTAGGCTCGTTAGGCTTTTCACCGCTACTTAAAAGTCGTCCCACTCTTTTGCCACAGAGACGGGTTGGCCCTGGTTAATGCTGCTCTTGAGTAGCTCGTCTAGTTTCGGGGAGGCTAACTTATTTCTCTTTGTTAGGTTGGACTTACTAGACCATTATGCAAAAGGTATAGGGTTTAGTCTTTTCTTTTTCTTGTTTTTATTATTTATTTCATTTTATTTCATCTTTCCCTTACGGTACTTTTTTATTGCTCATAGTAAATTTCTATCGCCTATACTATTAAATTAAATGGTTTAGTTTAGTCTAGTTGTTTTTGGTGTAGCTTAGTTTTTGGCTAGAATTTTAACTCAATTTAATCCGAGTTTAACGGGTATTTTCTTGGTGTAAACAAGATGCTTTTATTAAGCTATAAATTGGTTCCAAGTTCACCTTCCGGTAGACTTACCATGTTACGACTTGCCTCTTCTTTTTTTAGTTTTTATTTATTTATTGTTTATTGTTGTTGTTTGAAGAGGGTGACGGGCGGTGTGTGCGCGCTCCATTGCCAGTTTAAAAAGAACACTCTTTTTTCTTTTTACTACTAAATCCTCCTTTATAGTTTTGTTTCACAAGCTTTTCCGTAGTTTTCTAAACTAGAAAATGTAGCCCATTTCTTTCCATCTTATGTGCTACACCTTGACCTGACGTTTTTATGTTTATAATTATGCCTACTGTTGACCCTTTAAAGGGTGGGCTGGACGGTGGTATATAGGCTGTATTGGCAATAGATGGTGAGGTTTATCGTGGATTATCGATTATAGAACAGGCTCCTCTAGGGGGGTATAGAGCACCGCCAAGTCCTTTGAGTTTTAAGCTGTTGCTCGTAGTATTCTGGCGGATAAATCAAAGTTTATAACTAGGCATAGTGGGGTATCTAATCCCAGTTTGTTTCCTAGTTGTCGTGGGTTCAAGCTTATTTTAGTAAGGCCACTTTCGAAGTTGTACTTGTTTTAACTATTGCGTGCGACAGCGGAGTTAGTTTTTAACCTTATTTAATTTGTGTGTCTAACCACCCTTTGAGCCGATTTTATTAATTTGAGTTTCTCGTATAACCGCGGTGGCTGGCACGAGATTTACCAACTCTTTTAACTATCGCTGATTCGAGCTTGTTTCGCTTATTGTTCAATGTTTATCACTGCTGAGTTCCCTTGGGGGTGTGGTTTAACAAGGTGTCTTTGGCATAGTAAGTGCCTGATACCTGCTCCTGTTTTACTTGTTAGTAGTAGAGGGCACTTTCACCGGGGTGCAGATACTTGCATGTATAAACGTAGTTAAAATTAATAGCAAGGCCAGGACCAAACCTTTATGTTTATGAGATATTTTAAAATCTGTCTTAGCATTTTCAGTGCCACACTTTATGTAAGCTACATTAAC